TGATCCATTAATCCAATTTGCGGAGGATTATAAATGGATTCATTTTTTTTATTTTTATTGGAGATTCGGAATAGATGGACTTTCTATAGGACCCATTTTACTGACAGGATTTATCACCACTATAGCCACTTTAGCGGGTTGGCCAGTTACTCGGGATCCCCGATTATTCCATTTCTTGATGTTAGCAATGTACAGTGGTCAAATAGGATCATTTTCTTCTAGAGACCTTTTACTTTTTTTCATCATGTGGGAGTTAGAATTAATTCCTGTTTATCTACTCCTATCTATGTGGGGAGGAAAGAAACGTCTGTACTCATCTACAAAGTTTATTTTGTACACTGCAGGAGGTTCCATTTTTCTCTTAATGGGAGTTCTGGGTATCGGTTTCTATGGTTCCAATGAACCAACATTAAATTTTGAAACATTAGCTAATCAATCGTATCCTGTAGCATTGGAAATAATATTCTATTTTGTATTTCTAATTGCTTTTGCTGTTAAATCGCCGATTATACCTCTACATACATGGTTACCAGACACCCATGGAGAAGCACATTACAGTACTTGTATGCTTTTAGCTGGAATCTTATTAAAAATGGGAGCGTATGGGTTAATTCGGATCAATATGGAATTATTCCCCCATGCTCATTCTATATTTTCTCCCTGGTTGTTGATAATAGGCACATTACAAATAATCTATGCAGCTTCAACATCTCCTGGGCAACGTAATTTGAAAAAGAGAATAGCCTATTCCTCCGTATCTCATATGGGTTTCATAATTATTGGAATTGCGTCTATAACCGATACAGGACTCAATGGAGCCATTTTCCAAATAATATCTCATGGATTTATTGGCGCTGCACTTTTTTTCTTGGCAGGAACGAGTTATGATAGAATCCGTCTTGTTTATGTCGAAGAAATGGGTGGAATAGCTATTCAAATGCCAAAAATATTCACAATGTTCAGTATCTTATCGATGGCGTCCCTTGCATTACCAGGCATGAGTGGTTTTGTTGCAGAATTAATAGTCTTTTTTGGAATAATTACCAGCCAAAAATACCTTTTAATGCCAAAAATAATAATTATTTGTGGAATGGCAATTGGAATGATATTAACTCCTATTTATTCATTATCTATGTCACGCCAGATGTTCTATGGATATAAGCTATTTAATGCCCCAAATTATCATTTTTTTGATTCGGGACCGCGAGAGTTATTTGTTTCGATTTCTATCTTTCTACCGGTAATAGGGATTAGTATTTACCCGGATTTCATTCTTTCATTATCAGTTGACAAGGTCGAAACTATTCTATCTAATTTTTTTGTTTTGATAGATAATTTGCCTGAATAAGATAAAAAAAAAACCATAGCATTTCTTTTTTTTTTTATTTTAAAATCGTTTGTTTTCTTTTTTTTTTATCTTAAGTGAAAACTTAAGTTAAAAGAATGAATTGTAACTCGATTTAGCCTTTGTGAGAACCCTTTGAATCATTACACTAGTGGATTCAACGGGTTCTCGTCCGCCTACACGAAGTTTTTTTCTTATATCTTATATATAATTAATATGTCCTCGTCCTACATCTATCTATATTAGCCACGCCATTCAATTAGAGGTTAAATGAACCATAACTATGTAGCCCTATTCCTAATAGATTGACCCCAAAATAGCATATCCAAATTATTAGAAATCCTAGAGAAGCCACAATTGCAGAATTTGCACCTTGCAAATTTTTATTTGTTCGCGTATGTAAATAAATCGCAAATGTGGTCCAAGTAATAAATGCCCAAGTTTCTTTTGGGTCCCAATTCCAATATGATCCCCATGCCTCATTAGCCCATACTGCTCCTGAAAGAATACCTACCGTTAAAAAGATAAAACCTAGACTAATAACACGATAACTCCACTGATCCAATTGTTGAATCAATCGGTATTTGTAATAATTCCTATCAGAAAGAAAAGAAGTATTTTGTACAACAGTGCTTATTTTATTTATGTATTTGGTCTCATCAAAGTAAAATAACTTATTTAACAAATTGATGCTTTTACCAAAGATCCTTATGTCGTTTCGAAATGTAATGACTAAAAGAGCTACTGATAATAAGGATCCACATAAAAGAGCTGCATAGCCCAATACCATCATACTTACATGCATCATCAACCATTGCGATTGTAAAGCAGGTACTAATATTGCGGATTGATGCATTTCGGTTAAAAGACCCGAAGTAGCAAAGCCTTGGGTAAAAATAGCACTTGGCGCGGTTATTGCGCTTAAATAATTTTTATGTTTTTTAAAATAAGGAACCCTATTAATAATGGAGAAACTCCAGGAAAGGAAAATGAATGATTCATATAAATCATTTAACGGAAAATGTCGCAAATAAACCCACCGTGTGATTAATAATCCGGTTATACAGAAAAAGCTCGCTAGCATGCCCTTTTCTGACGAATCATCTAGTTCTAAGATTTCATCCACTAATAAGGTTATAAAATATAGTGTAATTAAAATTGAAACAATAGAAAAGGATATATGAGTTAATATATGTTCGAAAGTCGAAAATATCATAATAAAAATGGGTAGTTTAATTACTTTTAATTACTTATAGGCCTTAGTTTATCTATTTTAGAAGATCCCATGCCGCCACTCGGACTCGAACCGAGATGCTCTAGCACTGCTTCCTAAGAGCAGCGTGTCTACCAATTTCACCATAGCGGCTTGCTCAAAATAATAATAACCTATTCATACTCAATCGTCCAGATTGAAGTAGTAAATTTTTGTTTAGGAAAGATGCAAATTCATGAATCTAAAATTGTTTAAATGTTTAAATGGGTATTCACTAATAGAGTTTTTATCTAGTTTTAGAATGTCAGTTAACTAAATAATAAGCTTTCGCATCGCATAGTTTAGCCTCTAAGACTTGTTGTAACTAAAGTGTTCTATCCCTAGATAGTTCTTCCTATCTAGGGATAGAACAAAAAATAAAAAACGTCCTTATCTCAATCTCAGCTTTGTTTTTAACAAAACAAAGCACCATTTTTCAAATTTCGGAATTCTTATTTTAATACCCTAAAAGCAAAGAAAGCTCTATTTCCTATTGATCAATTCAAAAATATTAGGCTTTGAATTATATAACAAAATAATGAATTTATTTTCGACTCCGTTACGATTCATATTATTCCAAACGTTTGATTATTTATTTGGCAGCACAAAAAAACTTTTTGAATTCCCGGTCGAAAGAGATTTCGATAATGAAAAAGCTTTTAACGCTGCCCAATATCCCTTCTTTTTCCAATAATTTTTACGAATACGCTTTTTTGACATAGAAGTACGTTTTTTTGGAACTGCCATTCAAAACTGAAGAGATTACTCATTCCTATAGTTGGATGTGAAAGACATCTATCTATTATTAACCTTAATTTACTCTTAAATTATCTATCTATTTTTTTAGATTTCTTTTTTCGATAAGATAATACTCCTATTTCCTAAAAAAAAAATTAGGATATGTGATTCATTTTTTTTATTACATTTATATTACACACAATACACTATCCGGACAAAAGAAGTTCGTGACCTTAGTAGATCCTATGATTCATATCATAATTCATATTCAGAATGAAGTACGTTAGTTTGGTGAAATTCTTTGATCCTTTCTCTATCTCTATGGATATAAATTTTCCTAAAAAAATTTGAAGTTTTTATTTTATGTATTTGTATTTACCGAAATGGCTTATAATATCTTACTTAATAAGTAAGTATTCACTTTTCACTAGTTAATTTCACTAGTTAAGGGTGATCTCATTTGACCAATTGTAACTTCTTGATTTGAATATTTAAAGGATTTGGTAAAGAATCAGACTAATTAAAAATATGAAATTTTGGTTTTGCATATTTTTTTTTATTGACTTTTTCAAAAGAGATAAGATCCGGTGAATCGGAAAGAATTAATATATTAATATAATAATAAAAAAAAAAGGTTTTTTATGGAACATACATATCCATATGCATGGATCATACCTTTCGTTCCACTTCCAGTTCCTATCTTAATAGGAGTGGGGCTTCTCCTTTTTCCGACGGCAACCAAAAATCTTCGTCGTATGTGGGCTTTTCCTAGTATTTTATTATTAAGTATAGTTATGATTTTTTCTGTGGATCTGTCTATTCAACAAATAAACAGTAATTCTATATATCAATATGTATGGTCTTGGACTATCAATAATGATTTTTCTTTAGAGTTCGGCCACTTGATCGACCCACTTACTTCTATTATGTTAATATTAATTACTACGGTTGGAAGTATGGTTTTGATTTATAGTGATAATTATATGTCTCATGATCAAGGATATTTAAGATTTTTTTCTTATATGAATTTTTTCAATACTTCCATGTTGGGATTAGTTACTAGTTCTAATTTGATCCAAATTTATATTTTTTGGGAATTAGTTGGAATGTGCTCGTATCTATTAATAGGTTTTTGGTTCACACGACCTATTGCTGCAAATGCTTGTCAAAAAGCTTTTGTAACTAATCGTATAGGAGATTTTGGTTTATTCTTAGGAATCTTAGGTCTTTATTGGATAACAGGTAGTTTTGAATTTAGGGATTTGTTCGAAATATTCAATAACTTGAGTTATAATAATGAGTTCAATTTTGGATTTGTTACTTTATGTGTTTTTCTATTATTTTCCGGTGCAGTTGTTAAATCCGCGCAATTCCCCCTGCATGTATGGTTACCCGATGCCATGGAAGGGCCTACTCCTATTTCGGCTCTGATCCATGCTGCTACGATGGTAGCAGCAGGGATTTTTCTTGTCGCTCGTCTTCTTCCTCTTTTCATCGGAATACCCTACATAATGAATGTAATATCTTTTATAAGTATAATAACAGTATTATTAGGAGCTACTTTTGCTCTTGCTCAAAAAGATATTAAGAAAAGTTTAGCCTATTCTACAATGTCGCAATTGGGCTATATGATGTTAGCTTTAGGCATGGGGTCATATCAAGCTG